CCCGTCGGGATAAATCTGACCCCTTCCCCTGTTTCCGCCTACGTATATAGGATATTTTAAGAAGTGAACCTCTTTCTTAGTAGCGGGGTCCGGGGAAAGGATAGGAAAGGTGATTTCACTATATTTCTGACCGGGAACGGGACCTATCACAAGAATATTTTTTTTATTGGGGCGATAGATCTGAAAAGACAGATTGCCTATCTGTTCTTTCATCTCGGGGGAAATCCGATCGGCAGGAGCTAATTCAAAACCCTCCGGTAAAATAAGAACAGCCCCTACATTCAAAGGACCTTTTTTACCATTAGCAAGAACTTGTTTTACTTGCATATCATAAGGGATTCGAACAACTGCTTCAAATACAGTATCCGGAAGTACCGTTTGTGGAACTTCAATATCCACGGGCTTATTAGCTAAATGGCAGTTGGCACATACAATACGGCCAGTCGCTTCTCGTGGATTTTCATAACCCTGCTGTGCAAAAATGGGATATGCACTTGAAATGGCTGGCCGAGTTATGATATATATCATGAGCGATACGGAAATGGATCGAGTAATTTGTTCCTTTATCCAAGAAAAAGTCTTTATATTTTGCATGGTCCAACCATTGAGCCCAAAAATGTCTACAATAAATTTGGTAGGTCGCTAACCTAGTTCCCTATCCGCGATTCTGCTATTTACTGGAATAATTTAATAATTTTACTGGAATAAATAATATTAATTAATAAATTAATATTTAATTAATTAATATATATCTTTGGGATGGGTAGAAATAGAAAGAGTAAGTATGATTTTCCATGCTTTGCTTATGTACAACTACAAAGTAAGAAACGTTAGAATTGAGTTGGATTAATATTAGTAGATCCTTTTTTAATCATTCATTGAATGATAAATCACTACAAGTGACGGAGAAACACGATTTAAATAACGAAAAATCCAAAATTTAAATAGAGTATCTAGAATGACCGGAAAAGTAGAAACAAGACCAGATATAATTTGATCATTATGAGCAAATCCAAAATCTTTGTAGATAAAGCCAATCATTAGCTCCCAACCATGGGGCGAATGGAATCCGATACATAAATCTGTTAATAAAAGAATCGAAAAAGCTTTTATTGTGTCACTTAAGTTATATAGGAATTCCTGAGCCCAAGAGTTAAGAATAACAAGTTCTTCATTACCCAAAATAGAATAACCGCTTAGAATAACGAAACAGATTATATTTGTCGAGAAGTGCAAAATCGTATGGATACGATCCTCGTTGTGTATCTTGATTAATTGGAGCGTTTCTTTGTGGATTCCTATACGAAGGTTTTGTAGATGTGTCTCCGAGTATTCCTTGATCATTTCCTCCAAGAGAAGGATTTCCTCCAATTCTATGAATTTTTCTAGAATATTCTTTTCTTGGATATCATTCAAAAAAATTTCAGATTGCCTAGTATTCCACCAATAAGTAACCCAAGATTCCAGGCTTTTATTAAATGAGAGAGAAATCCACCAGGGCAAAAATACTAGAGATGCAAGATAGAAAAGAGGAGTGAATGCTTTCTTTTTTGCCATTTTTCATTTCGTCTATGAATTTTTAATGAACCGACTTCATTAGTTGATTCTACACGATTCAATATTTTTCTCGTGCATGAGTTAGTTCTATTACAAAGTATCGAACCTATGAATCTATTCACTGTTTTTTATTTGTGATTTCGGAGTTAGTCTTTGAATGTAGAAAGAATACAGAAATAGATTAAGAATCCACTTCGAATTCAAATAATTAACAAAAAAATTTCAAATAATTAACAAAAAAATATTATATTGTTTTGTTTCCAGATAATGAATATTATTTTCTATCATTATATCAAAATATCTTATATTGTGCTGATCAAAAAGGAGTGGAAAAACAATACAGAAATTGACTAGTTATCATTAAAATAGAAGATGTTTGGTCATTAAGGAACACAAAAGAAAGTATAAAAAGAAACCTCAATTTACAAAAAATAAATAATTTTTAAAAAATAGGATATATCAGAATCTAAACTGTCAATTCCAACAAATATTGGATTCAAAAATTTATGTATTTCCAAATGCTTTGATATAAAATAGAAAAGATGAATCCATTTTTTGGATTTGTTACTTATTTTGTTTTTGTTATTGAATCAAGCTGTGTAGATTTCCATACACATAAAAGACTACAAAAATAGTTTTGTTTTGTGGTTGTTACGTTACGTATACGTCTTCTTTGACTAGAATGAGCGTTATGAAGAAACTTCAGTTAAGTTATGGTATAGAAAGGGGGGATTTTTTAGTTTTTCCTTCCTGCTGAGAAAGCATTCATTCTCTCAGCTCATTTCTCAAAATACTTCAATCGGTACACGCAAGAAATAGGCCAATTCGGCAGCTTTTTGTTCGATTTCCCGTGGAGTAACATTCTCATCAGTACGAGTCAAGGGAATGGCCCCCTGGCCTCTGATGTCCATATAAAGGACACGGCGAGAATAAATACCCTCTTTAACTTCTATTCTGACGGACTGAATATCCTTTATAAGGAATCGAACGAAGATGCGACGATTTTTTCCAGGGAATCCCCAACGAAAAATACACACCATTCCTTCTTTTCTATCAAATCGATCATAACCACCCCCTACATTCCACGAAATTGTGCACCACAAATAGGAGCTAATAAAGAGACCCGCGATCCCATAGAAAGACATCACAATCCCCTGTGGAAAAAAAAGGATTTGCTGAGACGGAAATAAAGATATCAAGTTTCTCCCAAGATAACTGGAAGTTCCAACCAATAAGAATCCTAATGAACCTAAAAAAAGGATAATGGCCCAGCAGAAATTACTTGTTTTCCGTGACCCCGTTATAGGTTGTATCCATATATGTTCTGATCGACAACTCATACTTGATCCGGTTTCGTTTTATTGGAATTGAGAGAATACCCTAGACTTTACTCTTTTTGTTTCCGAAGTAACTCTCATCAACTAGTACTAGTTTGATGTGAACCTTTAAGAGAAATTTATCAAATTAGTTAGATCTAAAATAAAAACATACCCTTCGTATGATCCCATCGATATACATATAGATACACCGACTTTACAGTTCAGCCATCCGGCGATCCTGATATTTTTTCAAATAGATAGAATTTATTTATCATCTTTCTACAGGCCTAAGAGCCCCTCCTTTATGTTCGACGGAAGCGCCGCATGTTATACTTTATTCCACTAAATGGATATCTGCGTTATGATACAAGTCTTAGTTTTGAAAAAAAAAAATGGATGAGAGTTGGGCCCATCAGATCTAAACAGTCTTATTTTTTTGAACATGAAGAAATAAAGAAGCCATTGCCATTGCCGGAAATACTAAGCCTACTAAAGGCACCAAAACAGAGGGAAAGTCGAAAGTTGTCATATAAAGGATACCTCAATTTACTATTTGTACCTGTTATTATATTAATAATTAAATTCAATCAATTAAATTAAAATTTTAATTAGTATAGATCTAAGTATATATCTAAGTGAGTATAGAATGGACTTATTCATCTTTCTATTTTTTTCTATTTTCTATATTTCTACATGAAAGATATGTAAAAGATATTAAAGATATGTAAAAGATATTGTAGGATACTCGCCTTTATTATTTTTTATTTTCTTCGTCTTTTGCTCCTGTCTTCTAATCATTTAATAAAGAAAAAGCTTCTTACAAATAATTCGATCCAAAAAGGGGGATTCTTAGTCAAAATAAAATAGGATTCTCGAGAGATATATAAAGGTACAAAACCATATATAATATATCTATAGTTATCTATAGTTTCTAAATTATAGAATTATAGATTTGGATTTATATATATACATACGTAAGACGTAGAACAAAAATTTTAAATTTTACTAATTTAACGAAAATAAGAATTCACTCTTCTTTCTTGTTGATAGAGGCCTCTTAACTGATAACTGAATTAGTAATCAAGAATCAAGAATATAGATAAAAAGAGTTATTCGCAACTTTTGATTCTTTTTACAATTTAGATCTTATGTCAACAAAGAAACCCCATTCATATTCATTTTACTTGGATTCTGATAAACTAACTACTTGTTTGCTACAAATAAAAAAGGAGCTTAATGCTCTATTGAATTTTGATTCACGGGAAAGAAAGCGTGGAACTGAAATAACTCACTCAGAACACTTTTTAAAGGATTACGTGGTACGATTAGATCGAATAAGCCCTTCTGGAATAAATATTCAGCCGACTGTGAACCTTCAGGTACTGTTTTATTCAATGTTTGTTCAATTACTCTTTTACCCGCAAATGCAATATAGGCATTGGGTTCGGCAATAATGATATCTCCCAACATACCAAAACTAGCAGTCACCCCCCCTGTAGTAGGAGATGTAAGAATTGGTACATAGAATAACTTTTTATTTGATTGATAATCATATAAAGCAGAAGATATTTTAGCCATTTGCATTAAACTCAAACTTCCCTCTTGCATACGCGCCCCCCCCGAAGCACATACTATAATAAGAGGGAGAAATTTGTTAGTAGCGTACTCAATCAAACGGGTTATTTTTTCCCCAACCACGGATCCCATACTACCCCCCATAAACTGAAAATCCATAACCCCAAGTGCTATGGGAATACCGTTTAATTGACCTATGCCTGTTTGAACGGCTTCAGTTAATCCTGTCTTTCGTTGATAAGAATCGATACGATCTTTATAAGGTTCCTCTTCCGAATGAAATTCAATGGGATCCAAAGAAACCATGTCTTCATCCATAGCATCCCAAGTATCCGGATCGATCGAAAGTTCGATTCTATCTGAACTACTCATTTTCAAATGATATCCACATTGTTCACAAAGATTCATTTTTGATTTTAAAATTTTCTTATAATTTAATCCATAACAATTTTCACATTGAACCCACAAATGTCTGTATTTTTGAGTTACATCCAGATCATTGGCACTTTCTAGTATAGTGCTACCATTCGTGCTGGTACTTATATCGGA